AAAAAAATAAAAATTTACCGTCTTGCCAAAAAAATTTAAAATCTTTAAAACCTTTAAAAACCAAAACCTCTAACTTAAACCAATTTTTATACCATATTCATCACTTTTTAAAAAAATTTTTATTTTTAAATTTCACCACGCGTCCCCCCCCTTTCCCCCAGACCCCCTTTTCCCCCCCATTATCCACCCATATCCCAACCAGGAGGGGATATGGGTTCCTATATATAACCTCTACAGAGGTTCTACCTAGGGGGAATATATTCCCCCTAGGATCCCCCCACCTACCCAATAAGAATTTATTTCAAGAAATAAATTCTTATTAAAAAAATAATAATATATAATAATTATTTTAAAATCCTTATATTTATGTTGAGAAGAGTATATAATAAATTATTTACTCTTCTCAACATAAATAAGGTTTTAAAATAATTATATAATTTAAAAAATATCCAACAGGGTATATATTAATATATATTTAAATTTAATAGATTTTTTTTTTTTTTTTTTTGAATTATATTATAAAATATAATAATTTATAAAATTAATGGTATTATAAAATTAATGTTCATTTATAAGATATTAAGACATTATATATATTTATATATATATATATATATATATATATACATAAAATGTATAATATACATTTTATTTACTTGTGTGGCTTAAGCCACACAAGTAAATCCTTAATATTAACTCAACAAATTTAAGATGACACGTAAGTGCTCCATGAACTCCCAAAGCTCATATTCTATTTAAAATACACCTTATTCAGAACTTGGGCACACCCTCTTTAATACTTGAAATACTATAGTCTTTATAACTTAAAGTTCTTTTTTAATTAATCATTTATATTAATGCCCTCAAATATAAATAATTCCATAAACAAAAACCCAAACCAAGTCAACAAAATGTCAATAAATCGTAGCAGCATACATTCCAAAATGATGATGTTGATAAGAAAAATGATATAAATACAAACGAACCCAACACACAGTTAAAAACAAAGTACCAGCAATTACATGAGCACCATGAAAACCTGTTAAAATGAAAAAAGCAGAACCAAATACTCTATCAGCAATAGTATAAGAAGCCATATAATACTCAGTAGCCTGAAGCCAAGTAAAAAAAATACCCAAAACAATAGTAATTCCAAGAGAAATTAATCCTTGAATTCGCCAATATTCACCCCCTGTATAAACTCGCCCCATAAAAACTTTACTATTATTACCTTTAGAATCATCCATTCTTACCAAACCATGAGCCTTTACAGCACCATGAGCTCAATTTACAAATAAACCAGAACCAACTAATACAGCAGTATTTAAAGCAGGAACTTTCCAAGGACAAATAGACTTTACACCCAACGGAGGCCAATGACCAACACCTTGTTGTGATAACTCCCCAATTCTGGAATTAAAAAAAGCCCAAAAAAATCTAACAAAAAGAAAAGCTTCTGACAAAACAAAAAACCAAAAACCATATTTTAAATTTAAAACTACAAGACTAGTATGATTTCCCAAAAAAGTACTTTCTACAATAACATCACCTCATCAACGAACAGCTGTCAAAGCAATTAAAGAAAAAGAACCTAACAAAAAACAACCAACCAACATTCTTATTCCCTCATGAACATAAGTAACAAAACCAATAGTAAAACCTAAAGCTCCAATAGAAGCCCTCAGAGGTCAAGGTCTTACATCAACCAAATGATATCCAGTACGTGCCAAAAGGAAATAAAAGGAATCGAACCTCCTGCAATAAAGATTAGAAGTCTTAGTGCGCCCAGCACTTCCTTAAAGAAGGAGAGATTTTACTCCCATAATAAAGGCTACAACTTTACACCTCTACGGACGCCTCTTTTAAACCCTGGAGAAATATCACACCCTTAAGGTTGCAACTTAACATACTTTTTATACTACAGGATGAAATTAAAAGAGAGAGATGTTTTCTCTATACTCTGGGCATGAACCAGAAAACTTTACTTAGTTTACTCTTCACAACACCAGTTTTTACTAGCATTACTATGTTACGACTTACCTCAATTTAAATATTCGAGGGCGCCGGGCGATTTGTACGCATTTTATTTACTCAATTCAATATTTCTCTCTTCAAAATTTACTAATAAGTACGCTTTCACACAAACATTTCATTTTATGATCCATAATTGTTTTACATTTGTAACTCAGCTAAGCCCCTAAGAAACCCTACACGTCTACCTGAACTTCTTCACAATTTAAATTTAATGATATCTCGCTGCAATCTTTCCCCTTTAGGTACACCTAATGACGGCGGTATGCAAAGAAAACTTAGGGTAAAGTATTACGAGGATCATCGGTTTAACCGCCAAGTTCCCCTTAATGGTTATAAAATACCGCCAACCTGTTCGAGTTTTAAACACGTTTGTTCGTAGTACCCGTAAGATTTAAGACAGCTTCAATAAGAGGGTCTCAAATCCCCGTCTCTATTACAGCCTTCTGAGCTCTAATTTTTAAATTACTTAAAATCAAATCAAACTTTTTGTTCGTATTTGACCATAAAAAGTAGACTTTTAACTTTACTTTAAACATTACTCTCTTACAAACTAATTAGCTCAAGGACAAAGTCTGACCGCAAGTGCTGGCACTTTATTTCTTCCCTTTAAGTTCCAATCTCTTAAACTATCTTTCAATACTATTCAATATTATCTACTGGAGCCGGAATATTATTATTTCATATTCTTATTATAAAAAATAACTTACTTCCAATTCAGTTAATCCATTAAGAACCTAACCTTCAAAAAAAGCAATCCTTCCTCTTCCTTTTTATTCCATGTATAAAATAGAAGGAAAAACCAACCTAATACCACAGGCTAATATTTTGGATTAAATTTCCGAAATCATACCTAAAGTTTACAAAACTCTTATTCTTATTAAACTATTAACCCAACAAAAGACCACTTTAGCCCCTTAAAGATGACAACTTTATATTCTTTCTAAACTACTTTTGCTACATAAGCCCAACTATTCTAAACAATACAACTCTCACCACCACATTAATCACCAATCTTATTAATAATAAAATAAAATTCTTTCTTATTAAACCAAGAGAATAATTAGAAGCAAAAAAAGAACCACCTAACCTAAAATAAAGACCCATAAAAAACCTTAAATAAAAAAACATCCTCACAGCAGAACTTACTAACAAGACTACACAAATCATAGGAAACACCAACCAAACCTTTAATAAAAAAACCACCTTTACAAACCTTCCCACAAAAGGAGGAACCCCAGCCAAAGACAATAAATACAACCTAATTCACACAAAAGAATTTCCACTTTTCCTTTTTAATAAATCAAAAAAAGAATAAACTCTTACACACCATAAACTCAACATTAAACCAGCATTAACAATAAAATAAACAATATAATAAACAAAAAAACTAACTATCCTTTCCAAACTTATTATAGTCATAAACCCTATATGAACCAACGAAGAATAACCTAACAAAACACGAAAGTGCAAAACCATTAAACCCCCAACACACCCTATTAAACACGTCAAAACAGACCTAAACTCAACCATCCTAAACCCAAAAGAAGAAATACAAAAATTAGCAAGAAATCACATAGGAATAATCTTTTGCACTACAGATACAATAAAACAGCCCAATCAAGTCAGCCCCCTTATAACTCTAGGAACCCAAAAATGAAAAGGAAAAAGTCCTAACTTTAAAAACAAACCTAATAAAAAAACAACCTCAACTAAACTCAAAAAACATCCTCTTAAAAGAAAAACAATTGAAGCCATTAATAAAGAAGAACCAATTACTTGCACCACAAAATATTTTACTAATCTTTCCCTTTCATCATACCTAGAACCTCCTAAAAGACCTACAACACCAATAAAACTCAACTCCATAGCTACCCAAGCACCAAAAATCCTAGCCCTACACAAAGACCAAAAAATCCCCACACCTAACATAAAAAATGACAACCACCTAGCCAAAGAAGGCACCAAAGTAAACACCACAAGCAAGCATTCTAATGATAAAATTCTTAAAAGACCAAAACTTTTCGTGCCTCTACACCAGCTCACTAACTAAAAACCTAAAAACCTAAAAGGCTTAGTCTGATATATTCCAGAAAAACGACTTACCCCAACTAAAATTCTTAAACCCAAAACCCTCTCACAAACAGCAAGAGTTAAAAAAATAATACAAAAATAAAGACTAAAACTATTAGTTCCAACAGAAAGACCATAAAACAACCCAACAAAAATGGAAACAACTATTAACTCAAAAACTAATAAAACATTTAAAAAATGAAAACTATTATAAAAAACATAAAATACAGACAAAAAAAACAAAAAAAAAAAAAAACTTATTATCACTACTTAATTAGAGCTCCATGTTGCTTTCCTGCAACTGAAACCACAGTAATTATTACTACCAACAATAAAACCCTTAATAGAACAATAACTATTCCTCATTCACCAGAAAAAAAGAAAATTTCTACCCCCCTAAAAAACACTCACTTATAAGTTTCCCTTGAAACTATCCACCAAAAAGAGCAACTAACGAGAAATAAGCTTAAATAAAACCATTTAGAATTAAAAACCATTCCTTTTCCCTCTACTTTGATAAAAGGAACTAAAGAAATAGTATAACCAAACACTACTAATACCCCACCAACTAATACCATAAAAAAACTAAACCCAAAAAGTGGACCACCAACTATTACTATTAATAAAGCTACCAAAACTCCCAACCTTAAAATTACAGCCCCCAATGCTAAAGGAAAGGAAAAAGACAAAAATATCTGTCTAACTACCAATAAAAAAAATAAAACAAACACTTCCATTTTATAAAAGAAATAAAATCATAAACAAAATTACTCCTAAAAGAACAATAACACCGGCTACTTTGGTATGACTCTGATGAATAGAAGATCTTAAAGACCAAGCTATTTCTTTTAAACCTCCACCCCATACTATTCTCTCCAACCATCTTTTCTCTAAAAAATAATTTATCTTTAACGAATTTTTTAAAAACCAAGAGCTAGTAAAATTCCCAGATAAAAATGGTAAAAACCACATCTTACCTAAAAAAAAAGAAAATCAGCCCCCCTTTATAACTAAGTTCCATAAACTAAATAAAAAAAGAACTAAAACCAAACTTACAACAATTGAAAACAAAATCCTTAATTTTAAAAAAGAAGAAATAAAAATAAATTTATAGAAAGACTTCATTACACTCTGAATAAAATATCCGCCCCAAATAGCACCAAAACCTAAACCTAGAGTTGAAAAAAACAAAAAATAATTTATAGAAGAATATCCCTCTAAAGAAAAAATGGAATCTGATATTAAAACCATTAAAATTATACGAACAGCATACAAAACAGTTAAAACAACAGAGATAACAAAAACAAATAATCCAAGACCACTAAAACCTTTTCTTATCCCCATCTCTAAAATTAAATCTTTCGAATAAAACCCAGACATAAAAGGAAGGCCTATTAAAGATATGTTACACACAACTAACCACATTCTTACAATAGGAAGACGACGTCATCCTTCCCCTAATAAGCGCCCATCCTGCACCCCACCACTATAAAAAATAACAGCACCTACACACATAAATATTAAAGCTTTAAAAAAAGCATGAACAACTAAATGAAACAAAGCAATTATTTTTATTCCTAAAGAAATAGCCAATATCATTACACCAAGCTGCCTTAAAGTAGACAAGGCAATAACTTTTTTTATATCTACTTCTAAAATAGCCCTTAACCCAGCCATAATTAAAGTTATTATAGAAAAAAATATTAAAACTACTATTAATTCTAAAGAAATTAAACCTGAAAAACGATACAATACATAAACCCCGGCCGTAACAAGAGTAGAGGAGTGAACCAAAGTAGAAACAGGAGTAGGAGCAGCTATTGCCGCTGGTAACCAAGCCGAAAATGGAATTTGAGCACTTTTAGTTATTCTCCCAACTATAACCAAAAATCTAAAAACAATTCTTAACTTAAAAACAGTTAAAGAAAAAAACTCAAGACTTAAAAAAGACCTTAACGCCCCAATTCTTAAAATAAAAAAAACATCACCCAAACGATTAGAAATAGCAGTAATTATCCCAGCAGAAAGAGACTCCTTATTTATATAATAGATAACTAAAAGAAACGAAACTACCCCTAATCCATCTCACCCAATTATCAACATTAAAAAATTTGGAAAGAAAATTAATAAATTTATAGATAATACAAACAAAACAACCAACCTAATAAAACGAGCTATAAAAACCTCATGACTCATGTAAAACCCAGAAAAAATTATAACAAACCTAGAAATAAATAAAACTACAGATCCTAAAACAGCCGAACTTGCATCTATAAAAAAAGGAACATTCAACACAGTTAAAAATTTTAAAGAAAAATCCAACTCCAACATTAAAGCCACCTCATTATTTTCTAACAGAAAAAAAAAATTTAAAATTAATATACTAACAAGAAAAATTAAACTTCAAGACCTAATAACCACTCTTCCTTTCCTTAACTTCTCCAACTAAGTTTGCTTCACAGCTTCTTCCGATTAACAGTCAAAAATTTTTATTTAAACTAAAACTTAATAAGAAGAATTCTTAAATTTCCCTTTTGGTGTAAGCAAAAAACACTATATATGCTACTTCTTATATCAAGTAAACATTAAGTCTATTTCCTAAGCCTAAATTAGACGTATTTCTTCTACTAACTTGACTATAAACTTAAAACTACCCCAACACAAAACAAAGATAAGCTAACAGGTAAAAGAATAACTCAACATAACCTTATTAACAAATCATAACGAAATCGAGGAACAACACCACGAACTCAAACAATAAAATATGATAAACTTGTCATTCAAAATGCCATAACTAATCTTCCAAAATAAGTACCACCCATCAAGCCCCCAAAAAATAAAACACCAGTAATTATTCTTATAAACATAATATTACTATATTCAGCCAAAGCAATAAGAGCAAATCCTACCCCACCAAACTCAACTCTATAACCAGCAACAAGCTCAGATTCCCCTTCTACAAAATCAAATGGAGCTCGATTAGTCTCTGCTAAAACAGAAACTAACCATAAAAGTAATACTTCTTGACCTAACAAAACAGAACTAAAATATCCTTCTCGCGCAACCTGAAAATCAAACCTTCCAACCAAAAGAAGCGGTAAAAACAAAGCAGTCCTCAAAAAAACTTCATAAGAAATGCTTTGAGCAACAGCCCGTATAGCACCTAAAAATGCATATCGAGAATCGCATACTCAACCAGTAATAAATACCCCATAAACTCTAAAACAAGAAATACACAAAAAAAATAACAAACCAGACTCAAAATTTAAACACCCAATACTAGAAGGAAACAATAACCATAAAGAATAAGCACAAAAAAAGCAAATTACTGGACCTAACAAAAACAACTCTTTATTACAAGAAAAAGGATATCTAAATTCCTTTTTAAACAATTTTACACCATCAGCAACAGCCTGTAAAATCCCTTTCACACTAACCTTATTAGGACCTTGTCGAATTTGAAGCATACCTAAACCCTTTCGCTCTGTAACAATAAAAAATGCTACTGCTACCAACATTAAAACAGTTACCAAACAACACCTAATCACTATTAAAAAAGGACACCCTTATCTTTAGAGCTTAAATCTAACGCATAATTTCTGCCACTTTAACAGCCTTAGACAGACTTTAATCCGCTTCGACGAGTTAAAAGCTCATCACTTTTATAGCTACTAAAGCCAATTTATGTTGGAATATAATTCATATTTTGCCCCATCAAGACAACCCAATTTATCTGGCACAACATAAAAGTATAAAGACACAAGTCTAATTTTAAGACGCAAACTTAACCTTTTCTTTAAAGTATTATACCTACTTATCCTCTACCCAATCAAGAGTCCCCTCATTATACTCATGCACCAAACCCAAAAACAACACCACCATAAACAAAAAAGCAAAACATTTTGATAAAAAAGAAAAACTTAAAAAAACAACTTTTAAACTAAAAATAAAAGGTAAAACCAATACCATTTCTACGTCAAAAATTAAAAACAAAAGAGCTAACATGAAAAAACGAAGAGAAAAAGGACAACGACTGCTACTTAAAGCATCAAAACCACATTCAAAAGAAGTAAGCTTAGCTCATTCCTCACGTCATCCCTGACCAATAACTAAACCCATCAAAACGAGAGCCACAGTTAAAAACCCAACAAATCCAATTAAACCTAATGCCTGCTGTAAAACCACAAAAACATTTTTTTTTATTACAATAATTTCTATCAAAAACATTAAAATCTATTTCTTAATTCTTTAAGTCTAATCTACTTTTAACTTTACCTCACTTACATAAAATACACATAAACCAGTAAAAATAATAGCCTGCAAAATACTTATACAAACTTCAACAATAAAATAAAATCCACTTAATCTTAACATAACTAAACTAAAAGTCACCCCACCAAAATAAGTAAAAGGATAAAAAATTCCAACACTTACAGAAGTTAAAACCTTCATAATTATCTGACCAATAAACATATTTATTCTTAACCGAGCAGAAAGAGTAATAGGACGAACTAAAATCCTGATAGTCTCAGAAACAACCATCATTAAAGAAATTACATAAGTTATAAAAACTTTACCTTCAGAAGACTCAATTTGAGTAATAAAAAACAACTTCCAATTAAAATTAAAATTTACTAAAACCCTTATTAACCAAAAAGGAACAGAAAATCTAGAAGTTACAATCAAATGAAAAGTTAATGGATAAATAAAAGGAAGAAGACCACTAATATTTATAGAAACTAAAAACATAAACAAGCAAACAAAAACATGTGTTCTTCCAGTAAAAACCTTAACCTTCTCAGTCCTTATAACCTTCTCAAGACCCTCGCTTACTTCTAATAATAACCTCTCCCACCAAGAAAACTTATAAAAATAAACCATAAAAACTAAATAAAAAAAAATAGCAATAAAACAAGAAAACCAAGAACATAATCAAAATACATACCCACCCCCACCTCAAGCAATATCAAAAGAAGAAAACAAATCTCTATGCACAAGTTTTTGGACGAATCGAACGCCCTAAAAATAAGTTCAAATTACTTTATTTCCATAAAAACCCTTAAGATTAAAATCTATCTTTAACGCGAAAAGTTAACGTGTTTCCTTACACCACAAAGGTAATACTAGTTAAAATTAATTTTCTTTACAGCCACAAAGTAACATTTTATATAAACTAAACCAGTTAAACAAAAATATAATCCATAAAAAGAAAACCACCCATCAAAATTAAAAAAGAAAAAAAGAACCTATAACTATAACGCTCATTAATTAAACTTACAGAACGTAAAACTACAGGAACACTTCCATGATTTACTACAGAATAAAGAAACAAACAATAACAACCAGCCATAAAACACATTAATCCAGCAGGAAAAGAAAACACCCATCTCAACCATAATACAGAAGCCACACAAAATACCTCCCTAAAAAAATTTAAAGAAGGAGGAACACCTATATTTAAAACACAAAAACTAAACCAAAAAAACCTTAATAAAGGAAAAAGACGTAAAACATTTTTATTTAAAACAACCCTTCGAGAATGACTTCAATCATAAACTCTAGCAGCAAGACAAAACAAACAAGGAGAACATAATCCATGAGCAAACATAAGAGCTACACCCCTCATTTTACCAATAGTAAATATTCTTAATATACCCCCTAAACTTATTGCTATATGTCCAATAGAAGAATAAGCAATTAAAGATTTTAAATCTCTTTGAACCAAGCAAATTACACTTCTTAAAAATCCACCCCATAAACTTACAACCACCACCCATAACATAACACTCCTCAAATTTATACACATAATTCATAAAAAACGAATTACACCATACCCCCCAAGTTTCAATAAGACACCAGCCAAAATCATAGAACCACCCAAAGGCGCCTCAACATGCGCCTTTGGAAGTCAACCATGAAAAAAATAAATAGGAAGCTTTACCAAAAAACCTAACATAACAAACAACCAACATCACTTTCTAATTGATCTACCATTCTCCACTAAAAGACTCCCTAACAACATTTTATCAGTAGATTCTAGCAACCACATTACCAACAAAATTAATAATAAAGGCAAAGAAGCTCTAACAGTATATATTATTATAAAAACCCCAGCCTGCAAACGCTCAGGCTGATAACCTCACCCAAGAATTAACCACAACGTTGGCACCAAAGAAAATTCAAAAAAAAAAAAAAAATCTATTCAATTAGCCGCACAAAAGACCACTACACACACAGCCGAAACTAATATCGTTGGAATTTCAATTCCTTCTTTAACTGGAATTTTTCCCCCAAAACACACCTCTTTTGCTATAGATACTAATCTTAAAATTAAAACTAACACAACTAAACCAACTATTAAAAACCCAAAAAAATCCAATCCAAACCACTCATTTATTAATCCATAATATAGAAAAAAAGAGAAACCCCTAAAAATGAAAAGTAAAAAAATAACTGAAGAACAAAAGATTAATATTCCACCTAACCCTAAATATTCACATCTTACAAAAAAAGAAATAATTATACTAAATAAAAAAGTAATAATAAATTAAAAACTATACTTCCGCTTTCCAGTTCATCAAACAATTACAAAAATTCTAATGAAAACAAATCACATAAAAAGAAAAATAAAAAACCTAGCAGTAGGAGCTATCTGTGGCATAAACAAAAATATTTTTGTTTAATAAAGTAATACATAAAAACTTGATCCTTTCGTACAAAAGTTTTTTAAAATAAAGATAGAAACCGACCTAGTTTACACCGGTCTGAACTCAGATCATGTAAAATTTTAAAGGACGAACAGTCCTACTATTATACCTGCTGCAAGCATAAAGAAATTCTAATCCAACATCGAGGTAGCAAACTTCTTCTTAAATATGAACTCTCAGAAAAAATTACCCTGTTATCCCCGCGGTAGCTTTTGCTTTTTTCAGTCAAAACTGGATCCTTATAATAAAAAAAAATGATTCATTTCATTTCCTATTGCCCCAATAAAATTTTAAATAACCTACATTTAAGTCATTCTAATTAAGCTCGACGGGGTCTTCTCGTCTTTTATAAAAACTTAAGCCTTTTCACTTAAAAGTTAACTTCTTTTTTTATTTTTAAAACAGCTTTTTTACCGTCAAACCATTCATTCTCTCCCCCAATTAAAGGGCAAATTATTATGCTACCTTAGTACGGTTTCAATCGCAGCCGTTAAACCATTTCAGATCACCGGGCAGGCCCAACCTTTTATATAAATCTCCAAAAGGCCATGTTTTTGTTAAACAGGCGTAAAAAATACTTGCCGAGTTCTTAAAAAATAAATTAATTTTACAAAACTATTTTAATTCAACCTTCTTTCTTCTGAACAATAAAACATTAATACTAATCCTATACTAATCTCTCCATAAAAAATTTTTTAAGAAAAAGAAATATAAATAAAAACACAAACCTAAACTTCTTTTTACGAAAACATATTACTGATTAGCAATTTCAACTATACAAAAAGCCCAAATTTTCTTGTTATTATAAAAGCTCATCCCTTTATAACTTAAATTTAAAACTACTTAAATTTTTTAAAAACTAGTAACTTTTAAATCTACACGTAAATGTATTTTTTTCTTAACCAGCTATCAGCTTTTGCGAAAAACATATCATTTCTATCTTCATATTTTCTTTAATTTTGAAACATTAACTATACATAAAGATAGCTCAAAAGCTTTCAGGACAAATAATTTTATTTTTATCTTTATAAGTCATTATACAAAAAGAATGAAATTTAAAACCTTTTTTAAAAACTTAATTTTTACCCTTCGGAAAATAAAAACTTTTTCTTTAAAAATACAGATTATAAACAAATTTTTCCAAAATTTCTAAATCTTTTGTCTTACAATAATTTTCTCCATTACCCCATCTCAAAATAAGCAAATTACAGGATAAATTAAAAAAAAACTAAAATACACAAACCTTCTTAGTAAACCTAAAGTAACAAATGGAGGCTCAATTGAGCAAGACCCAATAAAAGTAAGCATAATAAACCTCCTTACAAAAACTCAAAAAACAAACTGAGCTAAAGGATTATATTGACTTCCACGAACCAAACTCTTAGGATAAAATGGTAAAACATATAAAATTACAACAGATAAAAGAAGAGCAACTACACCACCAAGCTTGTTAGGAATTCTTCGCAAAATAGAATAAGCAAACAAAAAATACCATTCAGGCTGAATATGTAATGGTGTACTTATAGGGTCGGCAGGAATAAAATTCACCGGATCTAAAAATAAATCTGGTAATAAAAAACAAACAAAAAATAAAAACCTAATTATTAAAAAAATTCCTACTAAATCTTTCAATAAGTAATACCTATGAAAAGGAATTGCTTCCGGATCTCTATTAACCCCTAATGGATTTGTAGAACCAGTTTCATGAAGATATATAATATGAATTCCAACTAACATAAACAAAATAAATGGACCTAAAAAATGAAAAACAAAAAACCGTTTTAAAGTAGCATCTCCTACTCTAAACCCGCCCCACATTCATTCAACCAGTATGCCCCCAATATAAGGTACAGCCCTAAACAAGTTAGTAATAACAGTAGCACCTCAAAAAGACATTTGTCCTCAAGGCAATACATACCCAGTAAAAGCAATTGCTATTAATAACAAAAAAATTGTACATCCAATCAATCAAGTATTTTTTAAATAAAAAGAATGATAAAAAATGCCACGACCAATATGCATATAAACACACATAAAAAAAAAAGAAGCTCCGTTAGCATGAACTCTTCGAATTAATCAGCCATTATTAACATCACGCATAATATGAACAACAGAATCAAAAGCTTGATTTACTTCAGGAGTATAATGAGTTGCTAGTATTAATCCAGAAATAATTTGAACCATTAAACAAACACCTAACAATGAGCCAAAATTTCATATAATTGTAATATTGGGAGGAGCTGGTAAATCATACACAACCGGAGAAAAAAGACGTATTAACCAATTATTTTTACGCACTGAATAACTCAATTAGTAAGAAAACCTATTACCCTATGAGCCGAAATCACATATGCTTTTTACACCACTTACTACTTATAATAGCTAACCTTAGACCTTTTGTTTGGAAGACAAATATACTATTTCATACTCCTATTATTAACTTTACTTAAATAAAACTCAACTTGAAAACAAATCAACAACTTCATCAGTTGTTATAATTATTTTTTTTAAAAGCCACTGAGTATCTTTTAACCTAGAAACAACAACCTTAATTGGTATTGCTCTGTGACCAACACCACATAACTCATAACAATTTCCATAACAAACTCCAGAAGAATATGGATTTACAGCCAAAGAATTTGTTCGACCAGGAATAGCATCAACTTTTACACCTAGTTCAGTAATTCCTCACCTATGTATTACATCTGTAGTACAAACTAAAACCTCATTATTCCTTCTTCGAGCTAAAAAACAAGGATTAGTGACATCAGCATTACGAAAACCTCTATCATAAGAATTATATTCAACCCTATCAGCACCACGAGGAACTAAAAAAGATTCATAATTTAGTACCCAATCACCTTCCATTATTAAAATTATAGAATCAAAAGAAAACCACTCTCTAGCCTCCTTTCTAACAATAAAATCTCCTATCAAATTTAAACCTCAAATATAATTTAAATCAAACCAAACAGATCTTTCTCTTCCAGCTACCAGCTCCTTTTCAATCCCACCATACAAATTCATTAGTCGCCACCTAAATATAAAATCTTCAATAGTTCCCCCTTCTGTTACAGGACCAAAATCTTTTAATCGATCTTCAACTCCTATATAACCAGCCAAAGCAATAACTTCTTCACCCACACTATCCCGCCTCCTTTCATAAACTACCTCATTTAAATCAGCTTTAAAACTCTCCGAATCAAAATAATTAGATAAACCAACCATCTCTGACCTAACAGAAGATACTACTCCCTCATAAGATAAAGTCAACTCACTTAATCCTTTTGTTAAAACGTCAACTCACACCACAGCCAACCCTTTTCTCCTTACCTCTTCAGAATATTTGCCAATTATATCCCTAAATCATAAACTATAATTTATTATAGAAAAATCATTAAAAGATAAAAAATATTCATAATCCCAATACCACTGATGTCCAGTAACTTTAACCAAATGTTCCGTCTCATCACCTAGCTCCATTTGATACAAATTTACTAAAGAAATATAACCTAAAATAAATAAAATAAAAGAAGGACTTACAGTCCACATAATTTCTAAAAAATCATTTTTATGAATGTAACGATTTATTATTCCACCAAAAATAACCTTTCTTATTAAAAAAACTACCAAAAACCAAACAACTAAAACTAAAACAACTGCTACTACAACTAAAGTAATATCATGATACAAAATCAAATTTTTAGCATTTTCAGTCTTAGGGTCTGGAAACCATAACTGTGATCAAACTCTCAAAAAAATTTAAACCTTTCCTTTATATCAAAAATATAACCTTTTAAAAATTAAATTTTATAAAATTTTATTCAACTATTCTTTTAGCTGAACATCGTTTTTTAAACCCAGAAACATGCCTATAACATCTTTGCCTTATATTATGGAATCGCACCGGAAAATCAGCAGATGATCATTCCAACTCAGTATCAAATACTATAGGAAAAGCAAGACACCGTTGAGATAACATTCTTTCTCACAAAATGAAAAGAAAAGAAAATAATCTAACCAAAGAAACAATAGACCCTCAACTAGACATTAAATTAAAAACATGTATAGTATCAGGATAATCAGGATATCGTCGTGGCATTCCACTTATTCCCAAAAGATGTTGAGGAAAAAAAGTAAAGTTAACCCCAATAAACATTCTTCAAAATTGACCCTTTCTCCAAACAGGATGTAAACCTACTCCAGTCACTATTGGATACCAGTAATGAAAACCAGCAAACATAGCAAAAACAGCACCCATTCTTAACACATAGTGAAAGTGACCAACTACATAATAAGTATCATGTAAAATGGTATCTAAAGAAGCTCTAGCTAAAATAATACCACTCAATCCACCTAAAGTAAACAACATAATAAACCCACCAGCCCAATACATTATAGCTCAATTTCGAATATGTCCCCCATGCATTGTAGCCAACCAACTAAAAACCTTTACGCCAGTAGGAACCGCAATAATCAAAGTTACCCTCCTAAAATATGCTCGACTATCAACATTTATCCCTACAGTAAACATATGATGACCTCATACAATAAAACCCAAAATACCAATAGACAAAACAGCATAAATTATAGGAAGCTTCCCAAACAATTCATATTTACCTCTACCAGCTTTTACTACATGAGAAATTATTCCAAACCCAGGTAAAATTAAAATATAAACCTCTGGATGTCCAAAAAACCAAAATAAATGAACAAACAACAAAGGATCCCCTAAACCTACCGGATCAAAAAAGGAAGTGTTAAAATTACGATCAGTTAACAACATAGTAAGAGCCCCAGCTAACACAGGCATTGCAATAATCAACAAAATTCCAGTTACAACAATACATCAAATAAACATTGTAGTCCGGATTAACTTTTGCGCTCCAGGACGCATACAAAATCTAGTAACAACAAAATTAATTGAAGCTAAAATTGAAGAAATACCCCCTAAATGAAGAGAGAAAATAGCTAAATCTACTGACGGGCCAGAATGAGCAATATTTCTAGAAAGAGGAGGATAAACAGTCCATCCAGTCCCAGCACCACTCTCAACATAAGCCGATCTGACTAACAAAAGCATAGCTATAGGTAAAAGCCAAAATCTTAAATTATTTAATCGTGGAAAAGCTATATCAGGAGCCCTTAGCATTAACGGAACAAGTCAATTTCCAAAACCACCCATCATTATTGGCATCACTAAAAAAAAAATTATTACTAAAGCATGAGCAGTAACAATAGTATTATACAACTGCCCATCATCTAGTAAAGTCCCTGGAATAGCAAGCTCCATTCGAATAATTACACTAAAAGCAGTTCCTATTAAACCAGATCAAATAGAAAAAAGAAAATATAGAGTCCCAATATCCTTATGATTTGTCCTATATAATCACCGCAAACGTCACAAACGAAACCTTTCAAACCGTCTAATAATTATAAGCAATTTTGCCCTGTAGTATTTTCAGTACTATAAATTAAAATTTTAAATTGTCTTAAAACTAAAAGCTTCTTTAGCACCTTCAACGCTATGTTCTTTATAAACTATCAAGACCCCTCCTTATGAAATAACTACCAATCACTTACGCGCCCAACTTTTCTGCTAAATTTTCTTATCCCCCTCGTCAAAATTAAAAAATAGAAACAAACCATCGTTCTATTTATTAACCAATCACTTACGCGCCCAACTTTTCTGCTAAATTTTCTTATCCCCCTCGTCAAAATTAAAAAATAGAAACAAACCATCGTTCTATTTATTAACCAATCACTTACGCGCCCAACTTTTCCTGCTAAATTTTCTTATCCCCCTCGTCAAAGTTAAAAAATAGAAACAAACCATCGTTCTATTTATTAACCAATCACTTACGCGCCCAACTTTTCCTTCTAAATTTTCTTATCCCCTCGTAAACAAAAAATAAAAATTTACCGTCTTGCCAAAAAAATTTAAAAA